TTTTGGATACCAACTAAACTAATCACACAATATCCCCTGTTTTTTTATCTCTTTTTCTTTTGTATGATTCAGGAATAGTAACCGATTTTATAAATCGAAATACAGGGAGCCCCTCCCTCAAAAAAATTGATTTATTTATCTTATTATTAATCAAGAATTTTGTATATAGCTAGAACGCCCCTCACAAATTGCGAATACTAATTTGTTAAGAATGAATCGAATTGAAGCTATAGCGTCATCATTTGCTGGAATAGAAATATCTGCGAGATCGGGATTACAATTTGTATCGATTAAAGAAATGGTTGGAATTCCCAAAGTTATACATTCTCGAAGAGCCGTATATTCTTCTTGCTGATCGATGATGATTACAATATCAGGTAATCCCGTCATATATTTAATCCCGCCTAGATATGTTTCCAAGCGAGATAATTGTCTCTTCAACACAGCTGCATCCCTTTTCGGAAGACGGTTGAATCCCTCTGTCTTTTGTTCAGTTCTCAAGTCCCTAAACTTATGAAGTCTTTTTTCTGTAGTGGACCAATTTGTTAACATGCCACCGAGCCATTTTTTATTAACATAATGACACCGAGCCCTTATTGCAGCCCGCGACACTAAATCAGCTGCTTTATTTTTTGTCCCAACAATTAAGAATTGTTTTCCCCTACTTGCTGCATCAAAAACTAAATCACAAGCTTCTGATAAAAAACGAGCAGTTCTAGTCAGATTTATAATATGAATACCTTTACGCTTTGCAGAAATATAAGGTGCCATTCTAGGATTCCATTTCCTAGTACCATGTCCAAAATGAACCCCTGCTCTCATCATCTCTTCCAAATCGATGTTCCAATATCTTTTTGTCATTTCTTTTCACACTTAAAAGGGGGGGTACCCCAAACTAAAATAAAAATTTGTTCCGATGGAACCTTCTCTTGTACCGGGGATGGCCATTTATGCACAAGCCGAGCCATTATTTTGTATTCATTATTATCTTTATTGGTGTTAACAAATTACTAAAACAAATGACTACAGCAAACCACAAAAAATGAAATTCAAAATAGGAATCTGCTATTAGGAATTATTCAATTTTATAAAAGGCAGATTTTTAAATAGAAGAGTCACAAAATTCCCTGTGGTAGAATAAAATATCTCTCATATCTCCCTTGAATAAAGATAAATTTTTTGTTTTTTTTTCAAAAAGAATGTTGATATGTTGCCGTGAACAATGCACCAATCCTTTGTTGAACCCGGTCCCGGCGGGGATCACCCCCCCTAGAACAACATTTTCTTTCAGGCCTTTCAACCAATCGATACGACCCCGAAGAGCAGCTTTTGCTAAAACTCGAGCAGTTTCTTGAAAACTTGCTTCCGAGATAAAACTTTGAGTATTCAAAGATGCTCGAGTTATTCCTAATAAAACGGCTCGATAACAGATTGCTTCTTCTAAAGCGCGCCCCGTTCGTTCTGCTCGTAACAATCCAATCAATTCTCCAGGTAAAAAAACATTAGACATTCCCTCTTCTGAAACTAAAACTTTTGATGTTATTTGACGCACAATAATTTCGATATGCCTATTATGAATCTGCACCCCCTGGGATCGATAAACCTTTTGAATCTTATTAACCAAAGAAATACGACTTTGCACTATAGTTAGCTCAGCACCAATCAAGAATCCCCAAGGAATTCCAAGAATTCTTGTTATACACCTGTTCCAACCCTTAATCCGCTTTTCTAAGTTCAACGATATTGAATCAATCGAGCGGACTTCTAACACCTGTTCTACTTTTGGAAGACCTTGTGTTATATCACCGGATCTCGATTTTTCATATATAAATGTAACTAATGTATCCCCTTCATAAAGAATTTCTCTGTAATGCCCATGAACTTTTGCTCCCGGAGTAGCCAAATAGGGCTTAGCGGATCTTATTACTACAGAATCCCTTTGAACAATTAAAACTTGACCCGATTTTAGGTGTGGTTCTTTTTTGGCTATACATACATTTTCACAAAAAAATTGTCCAAGACTAATTATTGTGGACGTTTCCTCACAATAATTATTATTATAATTTTGATGAAGAAAATACCAATTCAATTTGAATGGATTCAAAACAACGTTACTGTATGGATCTAGATTAAAAATTCTTGTGTTTTCATCGATTAAATAAGAGTGAATTACTTGAAAAATATATTTGAAGTTATCAAGTTGCAAATATTTAATTACAGAGATCTGATTATAAGTTAGTAAAGGCAAAAATGAATAAAAATTCGAAATTTGAATGGCTGTTCCTAAGGGGCCCGACGAATTTTTAATTGTAATTAGAGGTTTTTTTTTTATTGATTGGTTTATCACATTGTGATATTTTACATGATTAAATGGACCGATTTTAAAACAATTAGAGGATGATAAAATTAACAAAGATTGGGATTCCTTATTTCTATTTAAGAACATACGAATAGTTCCGTGATTTTGTCTAAGCGATTGTTGAAGAATGCCAGCCTTGGG